AAAATAAGGGGAGATCCGCTGCTTACTGCTCACGAAAACATCCCTATAGTAAAGTCGTCCGCGTATCTTTCTGATCTCCTTTCCTTATCGCAAGCACTAAGCAAGTAAACTACCTTCTATTTTTAATATTTTTGGCTTTGACTAATTCAAAGGTTAAAAATGGGGGTTGCTAAAAAAGGGGGAGAGAGGAGTGGGGTACGCTCACTTCTGCATTTTAGTTTAGGTTATTGAGATTTTCAATCGCTCTTTATTAGTGGGGAGGAATAGTGCGGGAATGGCGGTTCTCAGACGAGGGAATCGCTCTTCTCTAACTAAATAAAAATAGGCTAGAATGCTTCTATCGATAGAGCTTTCACGTCTGCGCATAGAATCGTTTTTTTTGCCTTTACATTTCGTTCTTACCATATCATGGGCTGTTGGATCGGAATCCGTGTGATGGTTCGAGAGCGGTTTCAAATATTTCTTTTTCGCATCCATCTTCGGCCTTGTGTTACCTGCGGGACTTAGTTAGTGGTCGAGTCGTTTTTGGTAATTGACACCCGTCGCATTAGTTTCAATTCATATGTTACCATTCATAGTGAAGTAGCCCTCTTTTTGATGTCTGAGTGCCTTATTCTATCTATCAAAGTCCTTCTTTGTCTATTTGATTTTCTCGAAGGTCCGCTAGAAAAGCCTAAACGTCCTTCTAAAGCGCTAACGAGCAAGAAAACGGATGCGCGTTAGCGCAAGGGCTTTCGCGCAGCTCAATCCCTTTCTTTGTTCTTTCTATAGTAAGGGGCCTTTTCTTGCAGGATGCCGGGTGCGCAGGAACGCCCAACCAGGTTTCCGCCTTCATTTGGTCGTGCTGCTATGATGTAACGTGCAGTCGTCCCGAGGCAGCAGGATTATGGTAAGGGGCCCCCTCTTTTCTCTCCCTTAAACTCCTTTATAGATTTCGAGTCGGGAATAGAGCAGTGGCTTATTCGGCGCTATATCACAATTCATTCATTCTCGGGCATAGCTGTTCACGAAACGTGGCATGGGACATCGCGGGAGTCTTACATCTGAGCGAGAGGTCAGACCAATCCCATTCATCCTGGTCCGATCCGAACGGATCTTGTTGAATGAATTGATCCATTGTTGTATGCCCTAATTATACAATTTTTTTCCTACTCCTGAGATATAGTGGAAACTTTTTTTTATGGTGGAGAGTAGGGGGTCAAAACACCAATGCAGCAAAGAACGACTGCATGAATCGGAATCCACTTATATTAAGATTAAGACAAACGACCGAGAAATAAAGGCTTCACGTTCTCCAAGTGGTTGATCTTAGCGTGCTAGCCGCTGCTTCATTTCGTAGAGTGATAACGCTTTCTCTTCTCTTTCTTAGCGCTGCGCCCCCCCTTGTATAGTAAGGGCAACTCTGGTTGCGCGGCTTTCTCTTATATGGGTCTATTTTCTCTGACTTGACTCAGCTTGACCTACTTGACTCAGCGGTTAGAGTATCGCTTTCATACGGCGAGAGTCATTGGTTCAAATCCAATAGTAGGTAAAACCGGCCGAAACCCCTGCGCCAGCATGACAGCAAGCACGGACTGGGAGCAAGGAGTCAGCTGAATGACCAAAGCATCGGTTGCTTTCTTTCAGAACCTTCTTCGACCGCCTTGCTTAGCGCAAGCACTAAGCAAGTAACTCCCCCCCCCCCTCTCTTCTTCTCTTCATGTATGTGGGCTGCCTACCCGTCCCGAATAGACGAACAGGAACAAGCTGAAATTCAAGAGTATACTTTGTTTGGGTTAGGCGAAGTCCAGAGGTGGAGCGAGATACCTCCATGCCGAGAAAGTAATGCAGCGGATGAAAAAGACAAATGGGTTGCGTTACTCTAACAAGTAAGCAAGTTTACTTTACTGCCTTAGCGTTTCGCACTAAGAAAGTAAACTACCACAGGAAATAGGCTTCTTCCGCCGGAAAAGCTCTTCTTATCCTAAAAAAAATCCATTCCTTCGCGCGGGGCTCTTCACGCCCTTAGGACTAACTTCCTTTTGGGTCGAGTGAAAGACATCGCTCGCACGAGAAACTTCGCAGCCACCCGTTAGGTCCGATCCACTCCGATTGACTTAGTGCTTGTCTATTTAGCCCCGGTTTCTAAACGTAACAAGGCCCATATTATTTTTAGATAAATAAAAATCCCTCGCGGCTCCCTGCCGCAGTAACGAGACACTCCCCAAGAAACAAAAATGAGTTGCAGGGACAGATCCATTTCCTCCGGCGGGGAAAATCCATTCGGATGTATAGGACGAGAGCCATGCCCCTAGCCTCAAGAATGACCTCTCTGAGGCACGCACCAGTGCGGAAGAACCACAACGGCTATACATATCAGCGGAACATTCTTTTCGCAGAAGAACGGAGAAGGCGGAAGTGAGACAGACGACTATTTTCATAGAGAGGACCTGACTAAACATCATCAGCGAGAAGTCACGTCTTGCTTGCTAACACAATATCTTAAGTAGTAAATGGCCACATCCATTCGCCTTGACCGGATCATAGCGTTAGCGGAGTCCCCAGAACAGAAGAACCGATCGGCATGTTGACCTCCTCATCCATATGAAGTGGATCAATTAGAGTTCCCAAGAGGATTTAGAACCCCAGTCTTTACTGTGGGAGGATTCTAGAAGAGTAACAATGGAACACATTGCTCAATTTACCAATCAATGTGGTAATGCAGTGATCAAAAAATGAAGCTTTTTCCAACCTTGTCAGCCTTTGAATGGTATAGAAGTTTGGAGCCCCTATCTGGGATGAATGAGTTGGAAACCCTTTTCCATGCTCGGTTTGGAAGCACTCAAGCCACATGCGACAACAAACCAGTGAAAACGCTGCGCTCTTTCTCCAAAGGCGCCAAAGGCGAAGATGTAAGCTCGTTGTGTTGACCAGATGGATAATCAACAAGTATGCAGAATTGGGCTGAAAGGTCTAAATAATGAGATCAGAATGCATCTTAATGCTATGAGGATTAAAGACTTTGGGGATCTTGTTACTGAGGCTTCCAATTATGAAAGGATGATTAAAGAAAGAACAGAGTTTCAAGAAGAATGCTTCAAGAGGGACTTACTATCCAAGCCATGAGATCAATGCTATTAACTATGGCGCGGAAGAACCTGATTTTGAATATGACCCTTTCTATGAGGAGTAAGAGCTTTAGATATGCGCTGCGGAGTGAGTAACAAGGGGATGCCAACAAACTCTGGTGGAGAAGACGGATGGAGGATGATGCTTATGCTGGCCGTCCTAAGATTGAAAGATGGGAAGTTTTGAAGAAAGAATTGAAGGATCAGTTCCTTCCTTGCAAGACAGCATGGGTTGCAAGAGACTCACTCAAGAAATTGAAGCATACTGGCACGGTGAGGGAATATGTGAAAGAATTCAGTTCCTTGATGCTTGACATCAAGAATATGTCCGAGGAGGACAAGCTCTTCCCTTCCCTTCTAGATTCTATTTATCTTCCCCCCGATATCTTTTAAAATGCCTCTACCACCCTCTTAGCAGGTCGGTCAGTCTCAGTAGTAGAGGAAGAAGAGTCCACTGATCATCAGTTACATCACAGTAGTGGTCCTCTTGCCGCGGAGTCAGCCCTTAATGGGCAATTCAGACATCAGATTACACACCGCAGTTGAACCGTGCTTTAGACCACCGGGCATAGCAGAATGAGGAGGCTCGGCCTGCAAGCTCTAGCATACTATAGTAGACAGAAAGCACAGCGTAACCAATCCAGCCGACAGAAGCAAAGCTAAGAGCTCAACGAACGAGTAAAGAAAGCAAGGGTAGCAGCCCCTTGTCTCGAGTATTCCCCATACTTAGGATTATGCTTCTTCTCCTCTACACTTTGCAGAGCCTAACTGTCCGGAACAGAACCAGCATAGCTCGCAATTCATTGTAGGTATCGAATCGAGGTTTCAACGACTGAGACAGGTCAGTGAGTAATGGAATAGCCCGTTGGGCACTACCGGACACAATGAGAAGGAAGAGAAGCGGCTCAGCCAGCAGCACAGTCCTAGGGCTTCATCAGCGAAGGAATAGCACAACTGTCACTAGCGAAGCGAAGCGCTCCAACCAAAGAAAGTCAGGGGGGCCGCCTTGCGCAGCTTTAGAAAGGAGAGAATTTAATAAAGTAACTCTCTCCAACCTTTTCTATCTATCCTTAGAAGTAGGGCGAGAGAAAGTCAATATGAGCGTTGGTTTTTCCAACGAAACTAAGCACTTTTTGGTCTTTATCATTCGTAAGGCTCAGTCCCACACTCTGACTTCAATGATGGGAACAACCTCCGCACTCCGGCGCTCTAATGAACAACAGTTCTCCGCCTTACTTCGGGAGTTACATTCGGAACTTAATGTTATGTTCACGCGGTGATATTCTATCTTTCCAAAAGTACGACCCTGTACGTAGTCTATGTCTGGGGAGCATACTTGACAGGAGATCCTTCGGCTGAACTTGTCCCCTGAGCCAATCCACTAGTCTTCCCTTCCCATACGGGGGTTAAGTGCTTTCCAGCCATATCCATATTCTGGTAACCTTGGACGATAGCTTTCCCCCGATCAACCGCCTATATTATCAGTCGGCTTGCCAATCAACTGACCCGCTTTCCTTGGCTAAAGTAAAGGGGATCGATCCCAGACGAGAATGGACTTCTCCGTAATGTAATAATGTAATAGAAGAGTAACAGTCTCTTCTCGAGGGGGTGACTAACCTTGGTTGGGAGGTAGCCCTAAGGTTACGATCCGTTGGGTTGGAAAACAAACCTGCATCCTATTTCCTCCATAAGCCCTACCGATTGAGAAGGAGATTAAGTGGAAAACCACTAAGATCGGATCTCTCACGGAAAAGGTGAGGCCTTAATCTATGGCGATCTATGTCTTTCTTGTACCATTTATGTATTTCTCAGCAACGATGCCCCTCTTTCTTATGAGACTTCTTTCTTTACTAGGAAGTGCTTTCGGTGTTTTTATAGCAAATGCATTCGGACGATCAGAAGGAACCGCTATCCATATCACAGGAATATTCTTTATTACATTTGGCATAATTCTTTTGGGCTTCATCTTTCTCTTTCGTTTTTATTCTTGTCGTTTGAAAGACAAGTACGGCTTTCCACTTGTACTTGTTCTCTATCTATCTTTGTTAGTTTTTATATATTTTTGGTGCTTTTTGATCCGGATCTACGTCTTTTCTCACCTAGGTCTCGATTTAAGCGCATTCTTCCCCCTTGTCTCGACTGTCGTGGGAGGGCAGCAAGCACTTCCTCTTCCGGGCCCCGCCGGTCCATCAAGCTCGTCCTCCTGGACGTCCTTTGACGAGGGAGTCCTCTTGGAACCTTTCTCCCCCTACGAATCGGAGGGCCAGGGAAGCAATTCCATCCATTCTCCCATGCCAAGGGCGTCCCGCGATGAGGCGGGACCCTCCCAGCCAGCACCCTCCCACTCCCATGAGTGGATGCTTGCTAACGAGCGCTTTTGCGCTCTGCTGGAACGTCACCTGCAGAAATACAGTGCACTCCCCGACGTTCTGGCTAAGTATCCTCAGCTCCGGGAGGCCGATTTTCATGATTTGGCCGAAAAGATGGCCTTGAGTTTGGACGTAGATTTCAAATCTGCCTCCGAGATTGATGCGCTTGCGGCTTCAGAGCCCTTGCGTACGTACAGCAAAGCCAAAAGCTCGTTACAGAGCTTCTTAGAGGCCCATTACTCAGATTAAATCCATTTTTTCGTTGGAAAAACCAATGCGCCCGGATAGATAGAAAAGGTTGGAGAGAGTTACTTTAACCGCTTTCCAAATATACCCCGCTAAAAGGGTGAGGGAACTAGAATTGTAACCATAAGGAAATAAAAATGACTATAAGGAACCAACGATTCTCTCTTCTTAAACAACCTATATACTCCACACTAAATCAACATTTGATAGATTATCCAACCCCGAGCAATCTTAGTTATTGGTGGGGGTTCGGTCCGTTAGCTGGTATTTGTTTAGTCATTCAGATAGTGACTGGCGTTTTTTTAGCTATGCATTACACACCTCATGTGGATCTAGCTTTCAACAGCGTAGAACACATTATGAGAGATGTTGAAGGGGGTTGGTTGCTCCGTTATATGCATGCTAATGGGGCAAGTATGTTTCTCATTGTGGTTCACCTTCATATTTTTCGCGGTCTATATCATGCGAGTTATAGCAGTCCTAGGGAATTTGTTTGGTGTCTCGGAGTTGTAATCTTCCTATTAATGATTGTGACAGCTTTTACAGGATACGTACTACCTTGGGGTCAGATGAGCTTTTGGGGAGCTACAGTAATTACAAGCTTAGCTAGCGCCATACCTGTAGTAGGGGATACCATAGTGACTTGGCTTTGGGGCGGTTTCTCCGTGGACAATGCCACCTTAAATCGTTTTTTTAGTCTTCATCATTTACTCCCCTTTATTTTAGTAGGCGCCAGTCTTCTTCATCTGGCCGCATTGCATCAATATGGATCCAATAATCCATTGGGTGTACATTCAGAGATGGATAAAATTTCTTTTTACCCTTATTTTTATGTAAAGGATCTAGTAGGTTGGGTAGCTTTTGCTATCTTTTTTTCCATTTGGATTTTTTATGCTCCTAATGTTTTGGGGCATCCCGACAATTATATACCTGCTAATCCGATGCCCACCCCGCCTCATATTGTGCCGGAATGGTATTTCCTACCGATCCATGCCATTCTTCGTAGTATACCTGACAAAGCGGGAGGTGTAGCCGCAATAGCACCAGTTTTTATATGTCTGTTGGCTTTACCTTTTTTTAAAAGTATGTATGTGCGTAGTTCAAGTTTTCGCCCTATTCACCAAGCAATATTTTGGTTGCTTTTGGCGGATTGCGTACTACTAGGTTGGATCGGATGTCAACCTGTGGAGGCACCATTTGTTACTATTGGACAAATTTCTCCTTTAGTTTTCTTCTTATTCTTTGCCATAACGCCCATTTCGGGAAAAGTTGGAAGAGGAATTCCTAATTCTTACACGGATGAGACTGATCACACCTGATCAGTGAAAAATTCTGACACCAATCATTTACGAGTGAGTATTACACCTGACAAGCGGATGAGTTTTCTAGTTGGCTATGTGCTTAGATAGGTAAAAGATACTCGGGCTGAACTTTTAAATCCGGGGCTTTGTTCCCCCTCCCTGAAAGTCGCATAGAGGAGTATCTGTATCACGCCCACTGATGAGAAAATGACCTTATATCCTCTTCTAGGTAGAAGAGTATTCTGCATGAATATGCTTCTGCACTGGGAATATATCATAGCCAGAGATCATAAAGGATGGGATGGGAATGGAGGCATTCCTGCGGGGGGGGGGGAGGAAGTATAGTGAACAGTTAAGCGGCTATCCGGAGGGCAAGCGGGTAACCGACTAGTCAAAACTTAGGTAGGTCGATCGTCCTCCAATAACAGCAGGGTAGCCCCCCTGCCTTACTGGTCAGGACAAACTGGAAACGAGGCACTCCAGGGTAGAAGGTATACATAGACTACCCAAAGCCAAAACAGCCCTCATACTAGGAAACTAAATACAATGCCCAATTCTGTCAGTAAAAGGAATCTGGAACAAATCTTACGTCTCGTTTTCTGGACTCTTCTGATCGCTCTTTGTTTAACCCAACCTTGGATGGGACTCTACCTCGCTATTGACACTAGTTGTGACTATGCCTCTCCACTAATGAATGTTCTTTCTGCCTATCTCGTTCCACTGTTTACTTATCTTCTTTCTGTCCTTAAGGACTGGGTTATCTTCATTTCGATGACTGAACTTGACTTGGGCTTCGGGGCACAACCTTTTGAAACAATGGATTGCGAGGGGTATAACGAACTAACAAGTGGTTGGAAAGATTGGTTAAATAAGTCTTTACTATCTTTCAGCGCCCTTCGACTCTTAGCGCAATCCATAAAGAAACAGGGCTGCCCGGCTCTTACCTTTACGGTTCTTTTTACTTGCAGGATCTTGCTACTGCCTTTTCCCGCAAGCGAAAATACGATCTTGCCCTGCGTCGCTGGGTTCAAAAAATGGGTAAAGAAGCGCACCCAGACCCAGCCAGAAATCCCCGACTTTTTGGCTAAAGTCGACCTGCCACAGGCGCATCCGATGGACACGTCTGATACTTTGCGGCAAAAGGCTGCTATCATTCTCGAGTCGTATTGCGAAGGTATGCATCCTCGTGAACAATACGACTGGTGGGACGTTGCCCAAACCGTAGCTCAAAAAAAAGGTCAGCGTGTCAGATAAAGTAACTCGCGAGGATCTGTGCGTTCTTCTAAACCAATTAAAGAATCCGAGCAGTGAATTATATCTAGATGCGGTGAGGCTCATGATAAATGAGCGGAGTGCAAGGAGAGAGCTATAGGTCACCACCGGTCAAACGAATTGTGTTTTCTTTGGTTTTCCCATGTTACAACTTCCGTACACGATGTCAGAGCTTGATAAGAACTCGAAGGCGACTTGGAGAAGGGAGTTATTATTTTTCTTTATTCATGGAACACAAAAAAAATCGATAAAGGAAGCGTTGAAGAATAGTTAGTTTCCTGGGCTTGAATGCCGGGCTAGAGAGGTTGCGAAGCAAAGTAAGGCAGTGAAAGAGCAGGACATCTTTGACACCGCAGTGAAAGGCAGGCCTTTTCATTAATCTTCTTTGTCTCCTGCCGGACTCCCTTATTCATCGATAAAGAGAATGGAGATAACCCCAACTCCGAGAAGAATTCCCTTCAATTCAATAAGGGATCGATCTGACCGTCAAAGGAGAGAAACTTAGATAGTAGTATGCCTCGAAAGTAAGAAAGTCTGCTCTTTCCTTTCTATTTCCCCACGTCCAGGGATTTGAGAATTTCGAGTGCCTGGTGAATCTGTTCTTATGGAGTGGTACCCTTTTGTCTAGTTTACTTTTTTGCCTGCTTTCGTTCATATGGCTTTCGGGCTCATAAGGGGAGTCAGTCTCGCTAACCCCTTATCTTCTATGTTCAGGTAAGAGAGATGAGATGACTGAGACGGGAAGAAAGGGAGTTGGAAAAGACGGCATTAGATGAAAAAGGATACGCTCCTTCAGGGGATGGAGTAAGGGATAAGATTCGATTAGGGCAAGCAAGTATGTATGGGATGTTATTTCTATAGAGTGATAAACGGAGGGGATCTTGCTTTCTAAAAGCCATAGTAAGGCTGCGCAGTCAGCCAGTAGATGACACCAGAGAGGGATTTTTCAAAAGGGGCTCTACCGCGATATGATATATCTCATTGAGAAAGCGCTATCAAAGCCGCTGTCCCAATAGCTTCGTTCAGGAGCGAACAACTACTAAATTTCTTTTTAAATGGAGGAGCGGAAGGGGCAAAGTCAACGACTGAGGCCAGAAGGTATGTGAAAGTAGAAGCCAGGGACAGAGAGGGCGGAGGAGAGGACTTCTTTTTTTTCATTTCACGCTGATAGGAATGGGGGGTATCTCCGTCTATTCTATTTATCCTTTATTATCTTATTGATCAATGGTGTGCCATGAGATGTTCGCCCGTAGGATCATTCATGGTGAAGATAAGATCCCACCAACGTCTCGAATGCTAGGAATGGAGGCACACCTAAATCTCACATCATCTTTTACACTTTCAGTGCCTTCGGTGCCTTTCATTTGTATTCAGTCTTATACAAGCGGGCATTTCTCTCTCTCCAAATATGGTAGATGGTAGCACCCCACGCAATTTTCCTAACCAAAGAAGGAAAGCCTTTGCCTTTAAACTGATTAGCAGCCCACAAAAGCTCACTCTCCCAACACCCCGGGGACCTTGCAGCATTGGTTATAGACCGTGGCCCCTACTCCTTTAGCCACCGGGCAAGAAAAGAACAGGTGATCAATAGTTTCAATAGGGTCATTACACATCAAAGACTTAGCCTGAGGAATGATATCCCATTTTTTAAGTTTATACTTGCCATTCTTAATAGCAAGCCAAACAATGAAAGCATGTCTAGGCGAGCGGGATAGTCGAGTGGATGGATGGCAGCACGGCGAAGGAGGCTAGCGAGGGTGAGGAACGTGCTTGACTATATAGGGCAGCCCCAGTTCCAGTATTGGAGGAAGCACATGGCATGGAAAGCATGGTAAGTAGGACAGCCAATAGTAACCGGTACGTAGTGCTTTGAAAGCTAGTGCTCGTGCCCCTGAGTGGTTGCCACTATGTATCGCCCACTTCACAACCTATCCTTGTCAGTCTTGTTTGAAATGCTGGCTGCTGTCAGTCTCCAGTTCACTTTGTTCACTTCCTCTCCCGCTGGTCGAGCTCTTTTCAGATCCTCTCTTAACGTCGAGTACTTTTGCCCTATCCTTGTCCTTCTCTCGCTCCGCTTCGTCTGGTTCCTTGTCCTTCGCCCCTTCAGTTCCTCTGCCGGTGTAAGACACTTAAGGGATGGGAAAGATTGTCCCTTGCGATATAGTTGGCCATCACGTAGCATGTATAGAGCAGACCTATGGCGTATGCGTGAGGCAGCCGTTTCATCAGCAGGCAAACATTCTTGAGAAAATTAACAATGGGGTCCATCCAAGATGGCTCTCGTTGAACTTCAGTGGTGAAGATTTCAGAGAAAGGCCTGGAGATAAGATAGTAGGAGTTTCCAATGTTTCAATCAATGGTCCTTTCAGAACCTCTGGTGGTGCTGTCGTAGCAGCTTTAGCCAATGCAGCAGCACGTGCTTCAGTCTCGGTATCTGGTGTCCATTGAACCGGTTAAGTAATGCTCCTGCTAACCGGGCCGTGACTCGTTAGCATTGAATCTACCGGTGACCTGATTGACAATTGAGAATCACTGATTCTATTGATATCGGTAGCTCCCATATCCCTGGCTAGCTGGAGACCGGCGATCAGTGCCTCATATTCAGCGGTATTGTTTGAAGCGAAGCGAAGGGCCGTAAGAATTATCATCAGGGTCAATAAGGACAATTCCTGCTCCACTGTCTTGGTTATTGCAAGAGCCATCAACATATAGTTCCCATACTGGAAGGATTAGTGCCGGTGTATCAGCGGTGCATCGGTGTGGATTTGCACTCTCCATTGGGATAAATTCAGCAATAAAGTCAGCGGTAGCTTGTTAAAATTTATCCTCGGGCAGAACAACAACAATTGACAAAGGTTCTGAAAGAAATTAAAATAATCGCATTTACGCTCATAAACCGATGTAACTCACTTGACAAGAGTCCACTTTCCCCTATTGACAAAGTTTACTTTACCCGCGATAAGGGCATGCTTTCACTCTGCCCCTCCTACTTTATTGACAAAGTGCATTTCCCCCTATTGACAGAGCGCACTTTAGCTGTTTCACCCTACTGAGAAAGTTCATTTTATCCATTCCACCCTAATGAGAAAGTCCACTTTAAACGATTCACTCATATGACCCTGTGATATTTGAAAAAATTCCACACCTTTGGTGCCTATTGAGAAAGATTGCTTTGCCTGATTGAAAGGAATGGAGTACTCCAAACTCCAAGTAAGGATTACGAAGCCAATCCCAATCAATTGGGGGAGTCGAGGTGCCCAAGGTTCTGAAGAAAGGTAGCATCACAGGAGCCAAAGATATTGTGTTCGACTGCAAGCTATGCGGCGGAGGCACCAAAGGTGTGTTGTTCTGGTAGTGGAACGGGAGCGGCTCGATTGAGGCTTTCCGTGAGGTTACGAAGTAAGCGAATAGAAGCTTCTGAAGTGACTCGATCAGGAGCTATTTGAGGCGGATTTTCTGGTTCGCGCACTACCACTCCCAAAATAGATAGACAGGGGGCTGAAGATCAACTCCCATGCGAGACCTCAATGTGAATGTCTTTCACTTCTCAGCAACAAGTCGATGAGGCGAACTGGCACTTGTTACAACTCTTTTTGTCTGCTTAACAAAGGAATAAGATGTTAATGCATCCCCGCATAGATAGTTTCAGTGATAGAATGAGCCGGGTCGGGAAGCATTAGGCAATGCAATTCTTGCTGGTGTTTCTTTGTAGTGTAGATGGATCCGCAGCTTGTGAATTTCTGCACTCAAAAATAAATCAAGTTGGTCCTCAGCCAAGCACTTCACCACTCTTTAGATTTTACCAGATTGATCAAAGAACGCGGGGTCTTGAGAAAATCATTTTTTTTTCCACAAGGGATCGTGATGTCTTTCTATGGGATCGCAGGTCTTTTTATTAGCTCCTACTTGTGGTGCACAATTTCGTGGAATGTAGGTAGTGGTTATGATCGATTCGATATAAAAGAGGGCATAGTTTGCGTTGGGGATTTCCTGGAAAAAATCGTCGCATATTCCTGCGATTCCTTATGAAAGACATTCCGTCCATTCTTCTAGGATAAAGAGCTTCTCCCTCTCTGAAGCTATTATCTACTCCTACCTCAGAGACATAAGGTTTGTACTTTTTATTTGCCTACTTATAGGCTTTACTGCATGGTGGGCCGAGGTTCCACAGTCGGTTTTTTACTTTCCCTGGACAGCCATCAATCCCAGTGTAGTGAAAAATTTGTTGCCGTTGAGCAGCTTCAGATTAGCGACGCTACTTTACCTTTAGGGGGAGATTCTTTCAACCCACTTGGGATAAAAAAAGAGATAGGTGAAGCGGCTGCTACTAATCGGGGCGGGGCTGCGGCGCTGGCAGTCTTGCTAGGTTCCATTATCGTAGTAATGGTGCTAAGTGAGTCTACCACTCAATTCGGGGTGCTCCCCTAGGGGCGTATTCCACCATTGATTTAGTAGAACTCGAATAAGGAGGACGATGAACCCCGTCACGATCTACTAAGGGCAAAATCAACCCTTAGTGGATCCCTCTTTACGGTCCCCCCTGCGGACCCTCAGATGTAGGAAGGGAAGGCTTTTCCAACCTAACCAAAGCGACTCCTCTTGGCGGGAGAGAGGGCTAATTTGCCCCCATATGCCAGTTCGATTCTAATCTTCCTTATCGTACTACTGGCAAGAACTCTTGAGTGAAAAGCCTCAGTATTTAACCGTGGCTTACAGCTTATAGTTGTTGTCAAGCGAAGGTAAAAAGTATTCATGAAGAAGCATGAGTTGAGCGGAAGCTCTGAAAAAGGTCGTTAAAGAAATTATGCCATTCTTCCCTGAAAGAAAAGGGGAAGGAGAGGTGTCCCAGAGATTCTACAGCTTCTGCAGCTGGTTTGGCTAAAGGCACCAAAGTTGAAAGAAAGTCGTTTCTATCTCTTCACCGAGACGTGGAAGGCACCAAAGGCTATGAAATAGAAGCAGCGAAGTGGGAAACAGGGGTACGAGCTATTGAGAAGGTAATAGCCGAAATAGGATTCGTTTTGGCTAGAGCGCCCAAATCCTAACATTGGAACCGTTACGAGCGAGCCTGTTGAGACTCGAAGTGACGCATAAACGACCGTTATAATGCTGATCTCATGACTTGCTCGCCCTCATAAAGTGCCTTTTTTCTACCGCTGCGCCTTACTCTTTGCATTCAAATCTGTAGCTGGACGATTAGATGGATGCAAAAGGACGACGTCGAGGCATGTGCGAGAAGCTCTATTTCAAAGCTTAGGCGGTCAACCCTCGAAAGGAGTCTAGTAAGCCACTCACGGCTCTTAGCATGCTGTTTTCTTACTCGACTCGATAGTGGTACGAATGCAAAGACATCCTAAACCAGCTTCCCGGTAGACCCTATTTCCATTTCGTCGAGAAAGAACTATTCTATGACAGCTCAATTGAAGAAGGTGTAGGAGCAGAAGTAGCTCGATCATAGGCCTCCAGTGGTTATAGATCGGAACAATTAGGGCTTTCCCCTTCGGAGTTAGATACTACTTACTTAGGCGATTAACCAGATGCAGCTCACTCAGATCTTGCTGTGCCTGAAAGCCGTATGAAAACTCAAATCGATGGAGGTCTCAACCTAACTTAATTTGCTGATGGAACCCGAGTGGGAGTCGGAACCCCTTCGTTTTTATGTGGTATAGTCCCCCGGTGGAGTTTTCTATCTAGGCTAACTGCCCTTGGAAGCATCTTCCAAAGGTTATTCCAACATGAATGAGATTAATCAGAAGGATAGTAAAAAAGTATTTGACTACGTTCATCTACTGTTGGTGCCGGTGTCATAGCACGACCTACCGGGAAGCTGACTCACGCTTTCATGCTAGTAAGGGTTTTTCTTCTTTTATTTCCAACACGTTCGGAATCTAATGGTTTCAGATGGGAGTCGAAGAATCGTGCAAAACGGTTCTTTTATGAGGTTCATCAATCAACCATTACGAATCCATTTCGGCGATTGCCGCTGCTTCACTGTGATCTACCACTGCTTCACTGCCCTTAAATCGAAAAAAAAAAAGAGGATTTTATATCACCCAATTCTTCGTTTACTAACGTAGAACTCATACTACGCTAGTAGGGGCTAATCAAAGTAAAGAGAGACTAAGCTCTATCATTTGCTTACTTACTTCATTCATTGCCGAAATAAATAAGAAATCTAAGAGCTTGAAAACTAGCCTTTTAAAATAAGATATGCTTGCCTACCTCTTTTCTTGCTCTAGAGCCTTCAAACTAAGAGAAAGCACTGCCTACGAAGCACTCCAATGGCTGAACTCTCAACGGCCAGAGGAAAGACTCCTACTCCCACAATAGGACTAGGGGCAAGAGCACTATCCAATTTTCCTATAATGTAAATAGTGGGCAAAGCACTTTCTGGTCTAGCAATTGCAATTGTAAAGGCTGGAACATAACTCCCAGAAACTACAACAGACACTGCAACAGGAAGAGCTTACCTTAAGACGTCTACTGGCTCGGCTGGCATGACATTGAAATAAGGGGCTTAGCTTAGAACTCCAATTGGCTTTGCTCGCTCACTCGATGCGCTTACTACTAGAGCTAGATGGGTTTCGCTTTTCTTCTGCAAGAGGATCAATGGGAAAAGGAATTGAACTGGCTTAAAATCTCAAATAAAATAGCTTAGGTCCTTTACCTTTGACCTATCCCTCTTATCCATAGCTTGCTTGAAAGACTACTTATTTTGCTAAAGAACTAGCTTGCCCATTGGCTGGGAGATTATCTAGCTATTTAGACTAAGGGGAGAGATGGTCTTTCTGTTAGAAACGGTAAACATAGTAGACACCTTTTCCACGTTAGGAATTTAGGAAGAGTAGTACCGATAGTCTTAGTACGAGTTGGACCTTTCTTATTCTTAGTCCTCTTATGACTCTTATACAAGCTAGCTCTCTTCTTGCCTCGGATTACTGGTAATGCTCTTTAGGCCCTTCTTACTTAGCACTGTCAGATCAAGGGAAGGAATGCCTTTGCCAACTCACTCTTATCCTATTAGTAGAACTGCTAGTCTTCTAAGCCTGTTAGTTATTTAGTTATTATGCTAGGTAAAAAGGGGAGCTTAATAAAGACCAGTTTTTAACTACTGTTAGCATGTTAGCTCGCTAGTAGTACTGATAGAATAGATTAGGGACTTCTTAAACACATAGGCTTAATCGATATTGCTAAAAACTAACTTGACTTGCCCCAGCTTGACGACTCCTTTGATTTGCTTACTAAGCCCTAGCTTACTAGAAAGAAAATGGATTTCAATTGAATTACTCCTTGCCTGGGTAAATTATTACAGCTTGAAAGGCTTGAAAAAAAAAAAAAATTGCCCTAAACTAAGTCTCGTCAACGGCTGACCTACCAAGGAAGAAAGAGCACTTCAGGTTCAGGGCTTACTTCATACTCGCTTATAAGAGGGCGCTTACTAAAGGGAATTCAAAAAAAGGGACTCAAAATCTTTATATTCCCCCGGCACTGTCACTGGCTCTGGCTCGCCTCCACTAGAGAACTATAAATTCTGGCCTGCAGGAGAAAGAAGCTCGACCGGACCTCTTTCTTCATTTGGCCCACTAAAAAAGGAAACCGCAAACACTGACATTGCCACAAGCGGGAAGTACTTAAGAAGAAGACTCAGGAGATCCACTCTCTTAGAAGAGCTTAGGAATAATAATAAAAAGTATAAGAAGCTAGCTGATCTAAAAGTGCTCTTAGCAATCGATCCTTAGTAATCGCGGGCCCCTAGTTGTTCACATAGATTTTTGCAGGCTCGAATAGGTGGTTGGCTGCTGCGTCGTCGGAAGGGTCTTTTCCTTTGCTTGCGTAAGTTACCCTGCTTGCTATTCTATCACCCCTCGCCCGGCCTTTACTTGATTGATAGGGCTCCTTCACCAGGATCAATAGCCCAGCTACACTACCACTACCCGTAAGATAGAAGTAGGGCACTTCACTCACCTCAGAGAATGCACTACCTATCTGTAATCAGTTCAGCTTAGAGTTGTTTGCTGACACACGCTACTATCACGCTGGTTGCTGCTTTCACTCGGATTCTCCTCGGGCGGATCAAGGGATATTGGCTTGGCTTGCGAAAGAACTTATAGTTGCAGGATGGTTGGTTGACAGGTGTCTGGCTAGCAAAGAACCAGACAAAAAAAAACAAGTACAGTAGCGCTATAGGCTATTTGATATAGTATAGCCGCGGAGACTACTTGTGTCAGGGTAAAGCCCCCTTTATGGGTAAGCCCCTTTAGAGATAGGAAAACGGCCTAGCTGCTTTATTGAGGCAACATTGAGAATTTTAAAAAGAATTTGCTGCTATTTCAGTGGTTGAAGTGCCGGTCGGCATTGCCTAAGTAACGTCCGACACTGTTTGCGCGCTTCTCTCCTCTTCATTCAATGCAAAGACAACCGCCTGAGCGTCGCGTCTGACTCCAGCATCAGAGAAGAAAGGCCCATATCTAATGCTTGCTTCAACCCGCACGAGATTGCCAAAATCTCAACGAGAGGAAACTCCGGCGCCCATACCTTTTGGTCTACACACCAAATCCTAATTAGCAAGATGGATCTTCCTCTTATTTTTACCAAAAAAAGTTTTTCTGTTTAGCTTGTCAAGCCTAGAGCACACAGAAATAAGCAACTTGCCTATCGATATTAGGAGAACATAAGATATTCTATTTCTCAAAGCGCCCTGAAACCATGCAAAAATCATCCAAACACTTTCTCTCAGCTTGAGAGCCTCAGAGAAACTGATTAGGACATCCGCAAGAAAGGTCAAAAAGAAGCCTTTGGCTGGCACTAGTGAGCTACTTAGTTTTCGGGGCGGACGATGTAGACTGGTCAAATTCCAAAGTCAACTAAAAGAGAGTCATCCACTTCGTTTTCAGCTGATACATAATACCCCGGCTTCGCAACCTTGCTTCTAGAGGTTCGATTGCGAAAGGAAGCCTTTTTCTTTGGTAGCGGAATATAAGGTAAGCGGTCTTATGATGGCTATCCGGAACCCTCCTTTAGTCTTGGTGCGCAAGCGGCCGTTGAATAAGTTTACCTATCGTTTATTTGCTTGCTTTCACCTGATCTGACCGATAGGGCAAGAAAGCCAAGAAAAGAACCTTCTGTTTGGCTATACCTATTTTTTTGATGTAGCGATTTCGGTCTCTAATATAATAGTACTGCAGCTAGCGCTAAGTTCATGGAGCTGCTCTTCAAATAGTACCTTTCATAAAAGGCATTCTGAATTGGTTGATTACAACCGATTCGAAGATGTTGCTAGGCCCGGAAAGAGCATTTACTTGATGACTTAACAGGCCCCTTAACTGAAATAGACATGATTCCTTTTGTCTCTGGTCTTGGAGTCACGGAGTGGCCAGATAGAGATGGAATTGGTTTTATGCCTAAGGCGATGAGAAACAACTTAAAAAAGTATTCTTACTTGCGTTCAGTCCTTCATAGAACGTTGAGCCCGTGTGTCCAGAGCCGGGGGCGGTATACCCTGCTGCCAGAGTAGCGCCCTTTTTATGAGGCGCGAGGACATTGTAACAAGCTTCCTAGACAGCCATTGTACCGTTATTACATCTACACCGATAGCTCATCTGTTAGTGACCTACTTGAGTATCCTTCTGGATCGGTAATGAGAGGGCCCTGGAGGAGAATTGGAATAATGAGAGGAAGAAGCCCCTGGAATCATGATAGTACGCCCGAATGAGGGGAAGGAATTGAAAGAAAAATTGATGGGGAATCCCGACCTCCATCTCTATCCGCGCGAGAGTCAGAAGTAGAAAGAGGAATGTTTGACGTAATAAGTAGTGTAGTGAAATCTTTGTGATTGAAGTTCGCTTCTCCAGAGCTAGGAGCTAGAATCGGAACTACCTACTGACCACCCCTGTAACTGACCGAAGCAACCCCCGGTGCAGATCAGAACGAGAACTCGTTTCCTCTTCGAGCTAAAGCTAGAGCCCCTACTCTGTTTAACGAACCAGGGAAAGGAAAGAGGGGAATCGGGGTTAGCGCAACTGATCGAATGAGGAATCAAAGTTATTAGATTCGCCAGCTTGCTGCGCGAGGAACCCGGTCCCTATTCGCTTACTTGTTCGTTCGATGCGTCGTTTGTGTAACACGTATTGACGAGGTCCGCTTCGGATATTTATTCGATATATATTTTTGTATCGGTTTTATGGGTATTGCTTGGCGCCATGCCTTAGAGAGTCGTGCTTGCCCCTCTTCTAGACCCATCATCTGCATCTGATCTGATCCCACAAATGAAGGTGTAAAGATCATAACTCCAATCTCCGGGGCAGTCAAGCTATTTTGTTCACTCCGTTCTTGCAGGATCTTCAAGCGGGTAGGTAGACTGGTTTCGCAGTACCTTTAGTTCCTATTAGGTAGGCAGGGAAGGTCTTCCGCTCGTGCATGAAGTAGGCTGATCCAACGCAAACGGAGCTAGTTAAGATTCAAGTGTCTCGACCGATCCAACCGCACATGGACATCGGAAAGAAGCAACCACTTGAGATGCTGAACCGACCGACCCTTATTATATTTGTTTGCCGGGCATCTCGCAGTAAAGAAGACTCAATTCCAAGAAATTCATATTATATTGATATTGGGACCTTTGCTGAAGTCTAGCTCTTGTTTCCCCGGTCACAAAGTCGTGATTAAGTTGTTGACGTGCTCGGCCTGTCGGGTCATCCTGATGTTGGATCAAGCAAAAGTAATTTTATAGAAAGTAGAGCGGTTCACCGCGGAATTCGAATCTTTTACTGATCTTCGTGAGGTTAGTTGTAGCTTTGAAAAAGATCAGGAGCAATTGCTGCTATCACTCCCTATGCTTCTGCGTCCCATACCTCAACCTCTGCGGGACTGCTTGCTTTGGCAACAGGGGGCCCCTCCACTAGTATAAGGTATGCTTCGGCCTCCCGAGAGGGACGCGACGCGAGATGATGATGGGTCAACCGCGACTGGCGCTGCTGGTGGAATTGCAGCTTCCGCTCGGTGAATAGAATAAGCCCTCAAATTGTTCTAAACTGATTCGAGGACAACAAGACTGGGTTTTCATATAATAATAATAAGGCAACTAAGCGATTATAACTACTCCTCTAGCCGAGGGCATAGTTCTCAATAGGCTAAACGCCTAGCTTGTGAGGGATTGAGTGTTAATATGAGATCAGAGGTCTCAGCTGAGCCTGAACGTCCAACAACGGACACTTTGTCTTGGACAGCTGGTCAAACAACAGGGAACAGCGGAAACAGGTTGCGCGTTGTTCATTTCAATGTGGCGGAGAAAATCACGCACCTCTGAGAACGTAGCCTGCTGGGCGTAACAAACCTGTATGAATGAGAGACTAGCGGACCTTATTGATGAGCCCTTTCTATCTATACGATACGAGAAAAACGAGACTTGTGCTTACTCGGCTCCCATATGCCATTATTCATAAGTAGGTGGTGGAGCGGGTAGTTTATGAATATTGAACTGTTGAGTCCTACCTTGTTTGTTGCCTCTTCCGACCGCCTATCAAGCACGGGATTTCCTTGTTTAGTGTAACCTACGCGGGTTGACACTTTCTACGTCTTGACATTACAGGTCACCCCCTCTCCTCCGGATTTATCCCCTCCCTCGCCCATGCTGCTTGGTTGCGAGTTTTTGTAGCAGTCCGCACTTTTGGACATGTGTAGTTTGCTTTGTGATTCATCCTACCTACTAACAAATGACACCATTATTGTGCGAGGTCGAGAGACATAGTAGCCTTCCTTAGCGGTACAATCCTCCCATACCGACGCCCTAGCCCAGCCCAGACGCAATGGCTGTAGTTTGAAGACTAATTAGAGCTTGAGTACGTGAACACATGACCTCCGTCTGAACCTTCTTATATATAAATAAGCCCACAGTCGAGACGACTAACTACTATTGCGCCTCTTTCTGGTCAATCAATTCATCCGGGAGGGCTATTCATAGTAAGAACAACGTCAAGGAAGGGCGTGAAGACGGGGGTCAGGCTTGTGCTAATAACCGCTTGGGCTTGTGTCCTAGTCCGCTACATGGGCATCATTTAGAGCTCATAACACTTTATTAGTGACAGTCTCAGTGTGTGTGCTACCTAAGTGAGATTTTGCCTCATATATATAAGACTGGTATACAAAAGCAGAAGATTCAGTCTCCCTTGACCCAAGCAAGCCCACAGATAAGCCCATCCATGATCAATGCCTCTTACAGGCAGGCGCTCACTTCGATCGTGGCCCCTTTTCACTCCTCGAAACGAAAGCGCTATAAGTTCAGATTCTGACTCCGCAGAAGCTGCTGCTAGAACCTGCCTGTGCCCGCATCCATCCTAAAGGGGGAAAGTCTCTAACCAAGGCATACACTGATTATAAGGTAAGGTCCATTTGTTTGTACGAGCCATTTTGAGACGAGAAGGGAAAAAAGCACGCGTGGTCCGGTTTCATATTGGCTTTTCATAGGCGAGTCACAAAATGCCCTTGGTTATGCTCACTTCCAAGTAATGGAATAGTTAGCCCATTTAAGCACTACACATTATAGTAGAGTAGACTTCCAAAGCTGCAAGGCGAGAAGAGAAAGGCCCGTTGTAGTTGGGTTCCAGATAGGTCGCACAGCTTTATTGGTGATATGGTGGTGGAGCCCAAAGGGAGCGGGCAAGCCTTTTCGCCCCAGCCGATCAACGCCTGTTTCGAGGTCGAGGTGGCGAAGCGTACTTCCAGTTCCTATGCTATTCTCACATCGAGGCGGAACCAGATGAACCGAAGGTAGAATCAATCCCATGAATTTTATAAGAAAAGGATGAACATTCACCACCAGTAAGGTTTGTTCCTACGGCTATTCTAATACAACTAAACCCGCCCCTTCCTCCGGGCTCTTCTTCGCTCTGCTCTGGCCATTCTCTTTAGGCTGGCTAGAAGTCCACTTAAGGTAACACCCAGTACGAAGGAACCTTTCGAGATCTCCCCATTTACTAAGCTCTTTCTCTGGCGTGGCGGTTAGAAGGATGAATTGAATTCCGTCTATTGTTTCTCTATATGCCACAACAAAAGCGGTCTCCGCCCACTCGCGAAAAGGAGAAGTTTCAGACAGCGATGCCACGAAGTGAGGAACTCCCTAACCGAGCTCGCAACGCAATGGAATGGCCCGGTGTAGGTGTCCGAGCATGCTCTAGTAGCTGGGTCTGGATCAGGGTGCGAAGAGGGCTTCTATGCGAGTTTGGAGAGACGGTATTCTAAAAAAAAGAAACAGCCCATGTAAGGCTCTAGACCTACTTTCGGCCTCCCTTTTGTTCAATTATAAATAAATAACCACTTTGATGGAGATTTGTAGCATCATTCAAGTAAATACAAATTGAGATCGTAGAAACATGAGCTTGTGATATAGCTACACCTAATTCCGGACCGGTTAATGCAAGAACTATAAATAAAGGACCAGGATCTCCTATAAAAAATAAAAGATCATTCATACATAGCATAGTCCAAGCGAACCCACTTATAATCTTTACTGAACTATGACCGGCCATCATATTAGCAAATAAACGTATTCCTGAGCTTAATGCGCGAAAACAATGAGGAATTAGCTCAAGGAGTACTAAAAAAGGTGCTAACGGCAGTGGGACTCCTGCGGGTAATGAGATGCTTAAAAAATGAAGCCCATTTCTTTGAAATCCCACTATAGTAATGCCAATAAAAATAGAAAATGAGAGACCCAAAGTAATGAGAAAATGACTTGTAACTGTGAAGCTATACGGTATCATACCCTGGGGATTACGAAATAACGAAAAAGTAAAAGTGACCGAGATGCGAGGGAAAAACTTTTGTTTAACATTTCCGGAAAGGCCACCTATTTGTTCGTTTACGAGGTTCAGCACAAAATCATAAATAAGCTCTACCGACGATTGCCATGCATTTGGTACTGACTTTCCTCCTCCGTTTTTAGTAACAAAATAAAGCAGAAGTAGGACCAAACTGAGAGTGAGCAGCATAAACAAGGAAGGATTTGTGAATGAGAAATACAAGTTTCCGATATTAATAGGAATAAATGGGAGAATGGCAAATTGCTCAAGTGGGCTGTTGGGCGTAATCGTCAGAAACACTTTCAATTTCTTTCAGAACTTGTAGTTCCGCTTCTTGCTCTAAAAAAGAAAGAAGAAAGACTTGTAAGAAATCGCCGGTTGGGTTGGTCCAACCAAGAAAGACATGGGAATCTCACATTGGGCATTGCTTGAGCTAAGTCAAGCCTTTTTCTGAGTTAAGTAAAGACTGACTACCTATAAAGATCCCTCACTGCACACTTTCTATATCCATATGGATTGTGAACAGTGAGTTGGGGTGCTTTCTTGTCAGCCGTTGGGATACCACTCCTCCGCTGTTGTCCTTTGATGAATAGGAACGGATCTGATGACAATGCGGATAGGAACGGATGCAATTACACCTTCCATATTTTGATTTCTATCAATTGATTTTCGACTTTCTTGGATCACATTCTATATCTTTTTAGATAAAGCTTATCCAAGTAGCTTTTTACGGCTTCAATAGCGAGACGAGTTTCTTAGCCACCGGTGACCGGCTCAATGAGCACCTTTGGGCGATGGTTTCTCGATCCTCTCTCTGACTTTAGATAGCCACACTGACTATCTACGCAATTATGAGAGAGTTATTTTATTAGGTGGCGACTCCCTTTCTTCTCCGTATCTTTTTAATTCCAAGGGACTCAATCAAGATTGTAGACGGGAGGTGAAGGGATAATGAGAGGTTGTTGTGCAGGTTGCTTGCTATAGGGCATGTTCCACTTCTAAGACCAGTGTCGCATCAGGCTTGCTTGTCCTTTCAAGCGAAACAGCATATGGCTTGGATCGCTCTTACCCAATGAATAAAGAGGTTGCTAGCAGCGGCATCTCAGATTAGTTGCCTCTACTCACCCCTTTCCCCCCTGACCGAAGCCACCCGAACTTAAATATATAATTTTAAAATCTATTCTTTTCGCGCCCACTAACTTTTTTTTTTTTACTTCGTAGGCCCAACCACGCAACCCGTAAGCATCCTTAGCCCCGCCGATCTTTACCTCAAATGAACTTATACTTAGGGCGGTGACTAAACCCAAGAATCAAGGGGGGTCCTTCCTGAAAATCTCAATTTGCTTTTCTCTTTACTGTTTGTTATGTCTGCTCTGCTTTTTTGCCGGACGCTTCTCGGTCATCAGGCACTCCTTACACCCCCTATTCTAACCGTCTGCATATAAAAGATACCCTGTAGTTCTTGACGAAGCTTGCGGCGTGTTGGCAGGCCCACCGGAAGAGGTTAGATGCAGCTTTACTAAGTATACTCTTAAGCCGGGATAAGTTTCCGTTCATTGGATCCCTCCCGGCGGTTGGAATCCTAATGTCCGACACGTCTATCCTCTGAAGATTGCATATGCCGGATCCTTTATCGTCACTGAAGCCTGCAACCGAGCATACTTTTCAACGAGCATTCTTCGGGACAGAGGCAGTCATTACAGTGATCCGTCCTTGTGTTTCATATCTTCCTCGGCGTCAGGAAGAATAGTGAAGAACGTTTTTAGCCTGTCAACCAGCTATAGGAAACGGAAACTTTCTAGGTGTGGGTTCCAACCTGACGACAATTGTCTGGGGACCCTCTCTCTCCTCGTTTTTTTCTCTGTAAACCGAAGATCCACAAGTATAGCTGGGAACTTGGGATATCTCCAATCAATCCCGTCTTGTGCTTACAGTCGGCTACCATCCTGGCTAGGGGTCATTTCGACCTTGTTCCTTTAAGTGGATCTTACCAATTCTACCGGACGCGCCTGGATTCGTAAAAGTAAAGTGTAGCGAAACCTGGTACCATCCATCATTGTCTTTGGTGCGCAAGGACCCACTTCGATAGGCCCTCTAGCTTTTTTAAGCTAAAGGGGTCCTCATAGTATCCCAATCCACCAGGTTGGGTTTGCTATTAACGGCTGCTGAGGTGTAAGTATAGTTTGAAGGAAGAGGCAAGAAAACCACTTCATCCCTAATTTTGACTCAAAATGAAACCTATCCCATCACCAGTTGGTTTCCTGGAGAAAGATCTTTTATCTGGAGGCAGTCGCTAGGCTGTCTCAATTTGCTCTTTTTTTCAGAGCAGCAGTTTAAATAAAGCCTTCAACTAAACTAGCGACTTTGGATATTAAACCTCGACGGTGTTCCCGTAAGAACCTTACTTTTCAGACTGCCATAGACGAGAAATTGTCTGTAATCAGCACACTCAGATCCCACCAATAACTTGCTCTCGGAATAACCACATTTCTCGGACTGTAAGCGCTCACTAATTATATTAGAAGTGGAGTCAGGCTATTTTAGTAGCTAGTAAAAGAGGACATCAGACCTGTAACAAGAAGTCGAATCTGCTTGTTGCTATCATCCTGCCCGCTATTCCTTACATAACTGGAATAGAGTAAGGGCAGCCCTTTTCTTTAGTAACTTGCTTTAGTCGCTAGATAATTGCATTCCCGGATCGCTATTCCTGACGTTAGGAGGGCCGGGGAGAGAAGAAGATGTACATGAAAGCAGTAGTCCGCATGGGACAAAGAGGAGAAGAAGTAAGCCAAGTAAGCAGCACGGGAGCAAGCAAGAGAGAGCAAAAAAAAACGAGGCCGGGCCTCGCCCTAAACGAATGAGGAGAGGGGTATCCATCAACTCTTGGTACACTCCCGCCGCTAGTCAATCGTGAGTTCCTTGTCTTGTAGTTGATGAACTCGAGCAAAAGCAAATCATGAGCCCAGGCCAAGCATAACGAGGTATGGTATAAGTGAAAAAGACTGGTCGCTTCTTTAATACGTGGATGATTCCTTTAGTACTAGTAGAGTCTCTGGTCAGTAGAGCAAAGTTGGTCTGGTAGCTTCTTTCCTCAAGTGGGGAACTACAAACTGCAGCTACCAGGAACAGTTGTTGGTTCCTCCTACTGGTGAGTGGTTCCGGAGTCATCCATGTTGCTAATCTTCCGAGAAAGAGAAGGAGAAGTCCTATTGGAATTCAATAAGTTTGTTGGAGCTTTTGTCAAAAAAAAGAATAATACCAGTTGGAATTTCGGAATGACAGTCATGGATTAAGTATATAGTTATGGGATAACTTCTACGAGTTACCATTCTTAATATCGGTCTGGGCTTCGCTTTCCAATTGAACCTGAGAAAAAGCCCGCTGAGTGAAAACCGTCCCAATACGAAAAGACCAAAGTACCCACCCAGTAAAGAGAGGGGTTAACAAACAACCGGCAGTTCCTTTCCGGAGCCGGCAAACAACCAAGGGATCCCTCATGCGGTCAAACGGGACGCACAACCAGAGCAATCAAGTCTCATCCCGAATGCTATCCAACTACGGTTCCTATTCATTATATCGGTAAAAACATCTAGTATAGTGATCGGGCAGCCAAAAGATCTTAGTTACCAAGCGACCCTGATCCTGGCTTTACAGTTCGATTCGAGGGGCCTGGAAATCTAATAGAGTCTCGTCTGGTCCCAGAATCTCAGGCTGTACGGCTGGGGTGCGCGCCGATCAGAAACCTCGATCCATCGCTAGGTGTAACTATTGGAATGGTCAAAGCATCACAACAAACAAGGGAAGCTCCGCTTTCGTATTAGTCATGTCAACTAAGTATTTCCTTGGATGCTCTAATCGCTACCTTCATTCAACAGATCACGGTGAACCCGAAGAAAGAATTTGAATAGTCACTCGACCGGTATCGTACGTTCTATGAAAGATTCTCGCGGGAAGGAATGGATATGAGAAAAAATGCTTATCGGACCGAAAGAAACTAGGTCACTTACCTCCCCGACTCAGAGGAGTAGGTCAAGGTGAGGTGCCGGGGCGTCGCCGGAAAGCCTAAGCGACGGGGAGAAAGCAATTCTCAACCCTCTGGCCTTTCCCACTATTGAATAGAAGCGAGTGAATAGAAGCTGAGAGTTGAGGCATGAGGATCTTCGTTCTCGTTCGATCATGTAAGTGGATCCCGCGGATCCTTTCTATATATGCCACCTCGTCTCTGTATGACCCTGTTTCTAAGTGTAAAGGACGAGCGCTCGGGAAAGGCTTACAAAATTCCAGTTGTTCACTCTTCAGGATTCATTCAAACTTGCCCCACCCAGTTGGAGCTTCTCGTTCAATTACCGTGCTTGGATCTCACTAGGCTATACACCAAGATTAAAGGCGGGTCGACTTCTTTCGTTTCGTTGCTCTCTACTCGATCTCATCAGCTTGTGATAAAATGAAAAAAGCTATGGCTTTTGTAGCATTGGAAAAGGCAAGATTCCTATCTCCACAGGTCTCTCTTTTATTACTTTCTTTCTTTCATAACTTGCTTGGCATTCTTTCCTAAAAGAAGGTATTCCCCCGCTAAGGACTTATGACCTATCAATGTTATTGAACGTAGCAGGAGAACGTCAAATATAGGCCAAAGGGCTGTTAGGTTCTTTCATATCATAAGCCTTGTCTTATCCGCACAAAGCATCCTTGGCTATTAGAATAGGATAGGCATCTCCTCTTAAACCTTCTCTGCATAGCTCTTATGCGAATGTGGCCCCTTCGCCGCCTCCACAGAAAGATTGGTCTGGTCGATTGGTTACTTCCTTTTTGGATTAGTCTTAACTCAAATTCTCTATATAAAACGGTACAAGAGACGGCGCAGCGCTGCCTACGCGCTAATTAGCTTCCGATGTCGAAAATTCTCCGGCCTTCACTTCAAGCTTTGAAGATAAGTCCGCTATTCGGTCAAACTCTGATAGGATCTAGCCCTTACCTTACTCTTTCGGGGTTCACTCTTCTACTTAAGTTCCTAGCTAGGCTGATGCCTTTGCCGAGTCTGAAACTCCGACTCCTAAACGGCCGGAAATACCCATTTTGAGCTCGCTCTGTCGGATGTTCCCGCTGATCTTGACTTTACAAATAGTCAGCTTCTTTCTTTCCATACAGAGTATGGCACTTTTCTTGTCTCTTTTGTCTTTCTGTGGCTGGTCTTTCTTTCCCTTTTTCATTCTTCACAAATGCATCGAATGGAGGGCGCTTGACCTGTCTTAGCTTTACAGCTTCGTTCCCTTGCTGCCTTATTTTCGACTTGAAATTATACCGATGATTCCCGGGTAATAAATCCACTGAAGCCTATGTTACCTACTTTTGTTTAGATAAGTTAGAGTTAGGACATGCGATTAGATTTTCGTTATTTGATGTTTTTTGAATAAGATTCCCAGACTGAAAACTGTCAAATGTTCTTTTTTGAAGCCGATTTCACCCTCTTTGCTTGGGGAAAGGCTCTCAGTTCTCCCAGCTAAGAGTAGACGACGAGAATGGCACTTGTGCCCAGAAGTCATTAAAAGACCGTTCGCCAACTACTCTACTATTGATTGATCACTCGTGAACCCCAAAATGGAAAGATTCAGGAAAAGCCGATTTTCGGCATCAGACTATTCAGTGACAGCTTCTGATGAAGCGAAACGTATAGGATACTTTTCTCTCATATTCATACCGGACCCGAGCAACTATGACCCGGAGGAGTCAGTGGCAGGTGAAGGAGATTTTCAAGGTCATGAAGAAATGGAAGAAAGGATGAGTGGAGAACTACTTTTAATATATATAGCAGTACTTTGGCACATACATTAGGAAGCCTGACAGAAGAGTATTCGACCTAGTTCCATAACTTTCCTCTGAAGAGCAATCGATGACTAGTGCAAGCTGAGATTTTGTTTCCACATGGTAGGGCGGGGAAGGTTTATTGGGGTCTAGTAACCGAAAGCAGAATGATAATGACTTTCATCATGAGCTTAGGGAGGCAGGAATTCACTCCAAGGCGATTTGTCTTCGTTCCGCAACACGAACAGCTTTCGGCACTTGATCAAATAGCTCCGGGAGGTGTACTTTGTCAATCCTCCCTAAAGGAGAGAACTCCTATTCCTCGGTCCCATCGGAATATCCCTATTGGTAAGTAGAGTAGATTCTAAGCCATGCGAATATAGTTTTGATAAAAGAAAAAGAATTGGGCGGTTCCGCGGTCATGTACTCCCGACGGTATACACATTCTCAGATGTTATGGCCAAATCCTGAACCAGATGAACTCTCCTACGAAAACACATATTTATTCGCCCCAAACCATTAAAAGCATTCCCCGGAAGCGCCGAGTGGCCATAGAACAGCTTTCCTTGTCCCTGTGAATGAGTTACATGAGCATCTCTTCCGGGCTGAAGTGGTTGACAATATCAGGCTAAGTCTCCGACTAGGTTCAACCTATATGATATAGAAGATCCTAAAATCTGTATGTTTCTAGAGATCCGAAAAAAGCGCTAGGAAATATTCTACTAAATGCACACGCAGGTCCTAGTCCTAGATCAGATTATGCCGGCTGCTCTTCAGTGGATGTTACTAATTATCCCTCAACAGGAACTAATCGATCAACAGCGGATGCAAACTCAAAGATTTAAGACATGAAGGGGAATAAGCAGCGCTCTTGGCTGCCATAGTTGTTGTACGAGGTTGAAGAGGACACATCAAATAGGCTCTGGGACTGATGACGTTCCGGCACGAGGTGGGATTATTGAGCCTTCCTTGTTGGAAGCTCTCTCTGTCGCAATAAAGGCAGCTACTGCTAGGCTCTTAGATGGGCTTGTTCACGAATCTCCTGCGTCGAGAAGAAGCTGTTTTCGCACCTGAATGAGAATACGCTGCTTGGATCTTTGCACGACTAGGCTCTTGGCCTTCCGCCTGTACTTTTGATTCGCCGGGATTTCGCGTCGACTCTATGCCTTCCCGGCTTGCTTTCTTGGACCCAAAGACTTTTTACCTCCTTCGATGATTACTGCTTTAATGAAGACCCTCTCTTCGGGAAGCGACGAACTCTTCACTCACCCGAAGGCGAGCGAGTGAGTAGGAATTCGTAATAGAATAAGCTGTTAGGAAGAGAATCCCACGAATACGTTATTTTGAGGACGCATGCGGACAGGACGATTTCTTGCAGAAAGAGAAAGGGGATAGCGGATTGAGTAGATGCGGACGATGATTTGGCTTTTGGCACCGAAGCGAAGTAACTAGAACTCCAAGCGAAGTAAGACACGACACCGATGGTTCTGAAAGAAAGCAAAAGGTATCTGCAGCGCCAGCGAGCCAAAAAAGGAAGGGTGAAATTGTGATGGTGAATCTTCAGAGCTTAAGAGTGGTTGTGTGGGTTGAAGCTCTCTCAGGATAGAATATTATCAAAGGGTTATTTGTGCCACGGCAAGACTCGGTGTTCGACCGGATAGCATTGTTGCATCTTTCATGCATTTTTATCAGGTGGAAAATGTAAAATTTGGCATGGCATAAATCGAATTTGAGCACAGCGAAGTGGAAACCCTTATAAGCTTAATGCCAACGGAGAAAAGTTGTTCGGTTCCACAGAGGTTTGGGATGCTCAGGATGGCAATCGTGGTGAATGCTACAGTCGCCTGCAGGCTTGAGATTGAAAGGGGGATTCCTTTTCGGCTGGAAATGGTTTCACTTGACGATCTCCTTATACCATCAATCCAAGCTGGCGGTTCATTATATGATGTTGATACTGTTCATCGAATACCGGTCAATTTTCTGCAGCGAGAAGAAAATGAAGATTGTGGAATCTGAAGGCACTGGTTCTCCGAATCATGGTTCATTGTTGAAAGTTGGACGGCTTATTGACACATATTTTGCGGAAATTGCTCCTGAGCCTTACCTGAGCTTACAAAAGTTCATTGCTATGATTGAAATACTGCCTTATTATGCTCGTGTCATCGATGATGGGCTTTACAGGGCGGGCGGTTGGTATATATTTGAAGGTTCATTCATTGCTAACTGAACAAGAATGAATGCAAGAAGCTCGGCAGGTTCATAGACTGCCAAAAGCTCTCTCAAGAAGCATGCAACCACGCTGCACAAAATGAGCGACTCCCAGTACAGATGACAGTGCAAGTTCTGTATTTCGAGCAGCTCCGATTGAAGAATGCAGGAAGCTCACATGGATTCCTCTCGTAGAGAATAAGCAGTGGTATACCAAGTGCAGCCATGTCCCCTCGAGATAATTATGTGCTTCATTAAAGACACAAGAACGGAAGCTGGAGATTTCAAGAATGAGAGTGAGGCTGAGTGAGTTGGAGAAGGAACAGTTGTTTATGAAACAAGGAATGATGGATAAAACAGGAAATGGCAAGACTTTCTTGACCTCAATCTCTAAGGGGATTGTAAAGATTGTAATTTTGAGTGGTCAAGCAGGAGGTTGCGAAGCAAAGGCACTGAACGAAGTGAAGTGGGAAGAAAGAGAGAGACTCTTTACGAAAGAAGTCCGTTTTACTGAGGGTTTCACTCATAAGACCGTCTAACTTTCTGACAAAAGGTTGCTTTACCCGAGGTAGAAAACATCATGAAGAAAGGTTCTGAAAGAAAAGAAAGGGGTCAGGAAACGGGGAAAAAGGTTCTGTTTTACGGATAGGATTGCGTTTTCGCTCCTAGGCTCACTGGTGGGAAGTTTGCTAGCCTTTCTTAAAGAAGAGTAGTCGCCTAGCGAGAGTAGTTGTCTATGCCTCGCTTTTTTAGGTTATGCAATAGAGTTCAAAAGGAAATGGTTTATGTTTAAACCAATCAAGGGTTTTTATACGCCGGAAGTTATAGCAGTGACCTGTGACGAGAGGAGCTAATTACTAGAGACCGAACGAGAGCAGGCTGGCTTACAGGGGCGATGGACGAGGGCAGAGTAGTTTCCACAGAATCAAAAGGCTCTTCCTGAGTTCTCGATTACTTGCCCGACCAGACGAGATTAGTTGAATGACCAAAGCAGAAGAAGGCATAGTGATCACTGACCCGGATTTTATTTTGATTTCCTAGCTTTAAAAAGAGAGGCGCATAAGCACTCGTAACTGAGAATGGTATAACATAAGCACGAGTTGATCCATTAGATATAAATGTTGGTTGAGTCCTCTCCAATGCTCCTGTTTAGCCTGTTCCGATCTTCCTCAACCGTTGAGGAAGGTTGTTTTTGGCAACGACGCTTTTGCTTTTAGTCTTGTCTGAAAGCAGAAAGGCTGCCAATTAGCAAACCAACTCATTCAATCGCAAGTCAAAGGCCCTAAGGGGCCTTGCACAAGGAGGAGGAGAGCTTGGTCACTTGGTGGGTGGGTAGGACTACGTACTTCATCTTCCTGTAGGAGGGTCCAGGTCCATAGCCCTTTATCGAAGATCCATATTCAGTTGATGCCAGGCACAGCTTATTTAAGAGCCACTTTGCCGAGTTGTTTATCCAGCAGTGGAACCATCGCCCGGAAGGTGAGGTCGCGTGTCAAAGCAGCACAAATAGGAACTACATCCAGTACCGAATCCAGAAAGAATTCCAATTTCCACATCTCCCTCGAAGACATCTCTCCAATTGACTCCATGAAGCACTGCAGTGATAAATTGGCCATTCTTTGTTGCTGACGTCGTACCAAAGCGCTGGCATTTCCGCTCGGCTTGACACTGTGGGCTCTTGATGACTCACACTTGGGCTACAATGACAAAAAACCCGTGAGGGGGAGATTCTTTGACGTAATCGTTGACCTGAGAGAACATGCCCACTGCTTCAGTGAATTCCACCACTACAGGTTCTTCAAGTCTGTTTTCCCGGCTTTTTTGCTTGAAATGGTCTTTTCACTCGTTCTTCTTTTGACACGAAATCCGTTTTCCCGTGTTTTTTAATAGGAATTGGTCACTTCCGTCATCAAATGGGTCTGGTTACACATTATTCTTTAAATGGTAATGAAAAAAGTGAGACAAGAAGTCGTTGTTAGTTTACCCATACAGGCTACTTACTACTAGTGACGCATTGTTGATTTCGTTAACGCTACAACCGAATGCTTTATAGAAGTTCACTACACTTCGTTTGTAAGACCGCATAAAAAGAGTTGTAACAGACCATCGTGGATTCATCCCGTGCTTTAAGTGGATTAAATGACCTTATTTTCATTCGGGAAGATAGGTTTAGGCGGAATACTCCATGGATAATCGAAAAGGGGTGCTACGTTCCGTTAGGTCAGGGAGGCATTGATTGCTTGCTCGTATTGGATACGTACCAGAGGCCGGTTCTTCACCGATGAGAACTTCTATCGCGTACCGGATGAATTGGTAGCAGGCGGGTCGATAGTTGAGGTACGACGGGATATTCCTCCACGGCTGGCAATCCCCAGTCCACAACAGACCTGATCTTCTCTTGATCCATCTGAATCACACCCTTGCTGATCCAATGGCCAAGAAAGAGCACTTTCGTCTGAGCACCGTTTCGCGTACAGCTTCTTTTCCTGCTACACCCGGAACACTGTACTCAGGGTTCCAAACCTCCAGTGAGTGACTATAAACGATTATGTCATCGAGGTTTTCCACTACAAACTGGTCAAGGTAAGGGTTTGAGTTATCCATTTAAGTGCGGAACAAGACCTGAATTAGGACGATATTCATAGATCAGTTACTCTTTGTGTACATTATGGAGTGGAGACTCCATGTTGAAAGCTCTTTCAAATAGCATGAGCGTTGAAAGTATTCAATTAGACTAGAGCGTTAGATTCTTTTTTTTCCTTTATTTTTTAGGTATGCCGCTCCGCGAGCAAGGAGTGCCGCGCACGAGCGGAGCGAAAACAAAGCAGGGGAAATCCTTTGATTGCGTATTGAATATAGATCCATGTCTTTCTTGTTCCACTAGCTAGGACCAAATTCTCGCATGTCCGTTTCGTTATTACGACCTTATTTTTTGATGTCAAAGACCAGAAGCTACGCGCAAATTATCATTGGATCTCGGTTGTTCTTAACAGCGATGGCTATTCATTTAAGTCTTCGGGTAGCACCACTAGATCTTCAACAAGGTGGAAATTCGCGTATTCTGTATGTACATGTTCCTGCGGCTCGGATGAGTATTCTTGTTTATATCGCTACGGCTATAAGCACTTTCTTTTTCCTATTAACAAAACATCCCCTTTTTCTGCGCTCTTCCGGAACCGGTACAGAAATGGGTGCCTTTTTTACGTTGTTTACCTTAGTTACTGGGGGGTTTCGGGGAAGACCTATGTGGGGCACCTTTTGGGTGTGGGATGCTCGTTTAACCTCTGTATTCATCTCGTTCCTTATTTACCTGGGTGCACTGCGTTTTCAAAAGCTTCCTGTCGAACCGGCTTCTATTTCAATCCGTGCTGGACCGATCGATATACCAATAATAAAGTCTTCAGTCAACTGGTGGAATACATCGCATCAACCTGGGAGCATTAGCCGATCTGGTACATCAATACATGTTCCTATGCCCATTCCAATCTTGTCTAACTTTGCTAACTCCCCCTTCTCAACCCGTATCTTGTTTGTTCTGGAAACACGTCTTCCTATTCCATCTTTTCCCGAATCTCCTTTAACGGAAGAAATAGAAGCTCGAGAAGGAATAGCAAAACCTAGTTCACTCGCTGAGTATCTTTGCATCCATGGCATTTATAATATTCTGACTAAGCAGACTCACTTTGAAGAGAAAGGTGCAGCTTCGGTTCCAGTGGTTGGAAGGGAATCGGGGGGCTTCCCCTCACAGCTACCACGTGCGAGGCGCAAAGGCAATTCATTGATACCCATCCCGTTAAGGACATCTCCTTTTGACATAAGTCGAGTGCGGTAGAGCAATTACCTATCCTTTTTCCCATGCAACTCAGTACTCCAAGACCTGTCGAAGTATAGACCACTACGACAGCGACTCTATTTTAATTAATCCCCGGAGTCATCTTCTACTTTCTGTTCTGCAAGACGAGACTGACCCCCTTTTACGAGATTTCTAGAACCCCATCCATAGAGCTGCTTTTGCTGGTATTGATCCAGATGCTCAAGTGGGATATAAAGGGGAGCTCGGGTATGTGCCACCCGGGTAACGGTCGAGCAATCGACATGATGTATTGGAAGATACAAATGGATTCGCATAGATGGAAAATCGCGGTGTTTGTAGTCGCGCCAAGTAAGTATATGGTCTTCAGTCAGAAGAAATGATATAAAAATGATTACATCAGAACCTTTTAGTTAATTCGAAATTCTGGGGTCCCGGTAGCAATCGCGCAAATGGAAAGCTCTCATTCACCTCCTGCTCCAAATTGTTGGGCTATAATAGGAGACTTTAATTGTTTCCTACATTTAGATGAAAGTTTGGGGTGTTGTGTTTTGGCTCGTCTAAACAAATGGTAGACCAAGGTGGAGGTGTGAGGCGCCAACGGCGGGCTGTGAAAGAAGTAATTTTACCCTGCTTGATTGCACTGGATTCATTCGTACGATTCAGGACTTTCTCAAAAAGACGTGAAATCGAACCTTTTTCGAAAACATAGTAAATTGAGCTGCATTTCGATAGTTTTTGTCTCTCGTTTTTCGTTCGCCCGGACACCGCTTCTTCCGATCTTTCTTTCATAGCCTTCTTTCTTTCAGATGTATCTACCGCTCTCACAGCCTTGAATTACACTAACATGGCTGATTCCAAGCATAAATGTCATGAAAATGTATCTAGGAGAAGGATAACATAGAGAACTACTGCTCATGTATTAAATTCATCAAAGCCTAATCCTGTGCCACACTACATTCCCAAGCCTCCATATCCTCAACGGTTGGTTGCGCCCAAGAAAGACACTCATTACAATGAAATCATGGAGATGTTTAAGAAAGTCCAAATAAATCTCCCATTACTTGATGCTATCAAGCAAATTCCTTCCT